GGCCCCCTCTTCATGGAAAGTAGTTACTACTTGAGCCACGGAGGATGCTCTTTGACCGATAGCTACATAAACACATATTACATCTTGCCCTTTTTGATTGAGAATTGTATCTGTGGCTACTGCTGTTTTGCCAGTCTGTCTGTCCCCAATAATTAACTCTCGCTGACCGCGCCCTATGGGGATCATCGAATCGATAGCAATAAGCCCTGTTTGAAGGGGTTCATATACAGAACGCCTGGAAATTATACCCGGAGCAGGAGATTCAATTAAGCGAGATTCCGAAGCTACAATTTCGCCTCTCCCATCAATAGGTTTAGCCAGAGCATTTATAACACGACCCAAGTAAGCCTCGCTCACGGGTATCTGAGCAATTCTTCCTGTTGCTTTTACAAAACTTCCCTCTTGTATCATCAACCCATCGCCCATTAATACAATCCCAACATTTTTGGATTCCAAATTCAGAGCAATACCCCTAGTCCCTTCTGCAAATTCGACTAATTCACCTGACATTATTCCACCAAGACCTATAATACGAGCAATCCCATCCCCCACTTGAATTACGCGACCAATATTCTCAATCCCTACTTTCCTATTATATTGTTCAATACGTTCGCGGAGAATTTTATGAATTTCGTCGACTCGAAGGGTTGCCATTAGTGTTTCTTGACTCTTTTTTTCGGAAGCAAGGGGAAAAATAATGCCTAAATTCTAAACGAAAGTAGAAGTTCAAGGCCTAATTAATTTAATTATTTCTTCGATTCTATGGCCCCGAGAATGCCAATATTAGCACGAATCGTACGGAAATGTAACTCGGTATTCAAACAACTATTCAGAGTTCCTAGAGCTCCTTGTACGGCCTGTTGGAAAACCCGTTGTCGGACCTGATTCATCGCCCTTTGTTTTTCAAAATAAAGGATTTCGTTTTTAGACTTTTCTAATTGTTCCAAACTAATAGAAGTAGCATTAATCAAATTTGCTTTTTCTCGTTCTATCTCAGAGTATCCATTCATTCGATACTCATCTGCTTCTAGTTCGACTTTCTGTAATCGAACCCGAGCTTTTTCGAGCTGCTCAATGGTCCCTCTACGCAATTCTTCCGAATTTCGAATAGTACTCAAGATTCTCTGTTTTCGATTATCTAATAAATCTTTTAATGAAAGTAGATTATCTTGCTATTAAGTTTACAATTTTTATGATCTCTTCCCGAACCAAACATGAATCTTTCGATTCATTTGGCTCTCACGCTCCTTTTTTTTTTCTTTTTTTGCTATGGCTATTTCCATATCTTTTTTTTTATGTAATGAGCCTATCCTCTATCTTCTCTTTTCTGTTTATATTTCAATATACCGAAACCCATATTAAGAATATAAGACTAGATAAATATTAAGAGGACTCTTCCGCCTAGATAAAAATCTATCATGGTCAGCAAAGTTGTTTCTTTATTTGTATTTGCCCTTTAGTTAATAATTTCAATTTCATTAAGAAAAACTAACTAAATAAATGGAAAATGAAAATTGATAGAATTCTTTTTTTTTCTTCAAATCCAAAAAATTGCTCTTTTTTTTTTATTTTATACATAGGTCGTCGATTCGGCATTGGATAAAAAAGGGCAGGGTGCCCTTCTAGTAAATAGTTCAAACCATTTTATCGATATGAGTGTTTTATATCAGATAAATTCTACATTAGCTATTTCCCGTTTAAAGCATTTCGGTACTAATTACTAATACTAATATAGTTGTAGAAAGAGTACCCCTTTTTGCCTGGACTTCAAGCAGTTTAGCTTTAACCGTGTTAATGGTCTCACATTATTGGTCTATAGAGAATCAAAGTTGATTTACCAATGAGTCGCGAAATGCTATGGTTCTTCCATATGATTTCTGAATTTATTCAGAAGTAATTCGTCGAGATCGTGCACCTTTTTCTTATTTATCCAAAAAATACTAAAAAATATTTTAAAGTGCAGCCGGATAGATCCAATCTATTCTTGAAATAGACAACTCGCACACACTCCCTTTCCAAAAAAAATCAATACACCAACCACTACAGTTAGATTTATTAGATTTGTTGCTAAAATATCGGTATTAAGCCCGAAACTCCCAGCGGATGGCCAGTGAGCTAAAAAAACGAAAGAATGGGTTACATTTTTCATATGCTCTCCTCTTATAGATAGGACGAACAAAGAGCAAAGTTTTTCGATCACTTACTTCGCTCGCCCTTTTTTGATCGGTTTTTTTAATGTAATTTTTTTTAATGCAAATAGATTCAATCTAATAATTTCTTTTAGATTAAGTCTTAGGTCTCGTTTGACCTGTGAAAGACTCCTTTGTTGAAATGTTCCAAAAATTCCTAAAATAAAAGGAAAAAGACTTTCCACTGTCCTAAACTAAGGACGGGAAGGAAGAAGGCGAGCATATCCTCTAAATTGATCATCCTCAAATCAGCCCTTCCTGGGGTGGGGTATTGTCTGTCCCGATAAATAGGTAATTCCAGGAGTAATAAATAGGAGTAAAGTATTGATATAATTGGAATTGCAGAAGCAAATACCAATTTACTAAAAAAAGAAAAAAGTATCTAATCTAAAGGACTCGTTTTCTTTTTTAGGATTAAACAAAAGGGTTCGCAAATAAAAGCGCTAGTGCCACAACTAGTCCATAAATTGTTAAAGCTTCCATAAAAGCTAGACTAAGCAATAAAGTACCTCGTATTTTACCTTCTGCTTCTGGCTGTCTCGCAATACCTTCTACAGCTTGTCCTGCAGCAGTACCTTGACCAACTCCAGGCCCAATAGAAGCAAGCCCTACGGCCAATCCAGCAGCAATAACGGAAGCAGCAGCAATTAGTGGATTCATGGTGAGTTCCTCGTGTCAAAAAAAAAAAAGAAATGGTTAAGGATACAATCAACCAAGAAATTCTTACTTCTAAGCTCTATTGGGGAGAAGTAACTAAAAAGTACAAATTGAAATGATAATCTGAATTGTCCGAACTACTTCGAGATCTCATTTTTAGTTTCTAATCATTAGAGGTTTGTGTAAATCCATATGATTCTCATTATTCTATTTCTCTTTCTTTCCAACCAACCACTCTTTCATTCCATTCTTCTTTCTTTACTCTTCGATATCCTTGAGTTCCTATTTTTTCCCCTATCATCTAATCCATAATAAAATAATCCATAATAAAAGACGAAATAGAGGAAGAACCCCTATTGAAATCGACCTAATCCAAATCCAATAGGAATTAAATCAAGATATACAATTGATAACAATATGCTGCATAGAACTGGATATGGAATCCAATTCTATATAGAGGGAATTCGATATATCGGATTAGATAATGAATCGAACTTAGGAATATATAATATCCCATATACATTTGTTTCTTCTATTTTGCGTATTTTCTCATTTTCTATTGATGAATCGGATTCTAAAATCATTCCTTAAAAACCCGCACAAAAGATGACTGGACTTATAGACATTAAGGATATAGATCTAGCCTGACTCCGCCCCCCTTAATGCATATATACTTTGACAATTCCGTAATATAGTCTATTCTCTCTCCTACAACTCTAGGTTGTATATTCATACGCATTTCTAACTATTTAGTTTTCCAACCAAGCGGATTATCTGGAACCATGCATGAATTGAGCTAAGCTAAAAAAAAAGACTATTTTGAAAACTAGTCAATTCAATGATGACCTTCCATGGATTCACCTATATAGGCTGCGGCTAACGTTGCAAAAATAAGAGCTTGAATACCGCTTGTAAATAATCCAAGAAACATGACCGGTATAGGGACTACTAAGGGGACTAAAGAAACAAGAACAACAACGACTAATTCATCCGCCAATATATTCCCGAAAAGTCGAAAACTAAGCGATAATGGTTTTGTGAAATCTTCTAGGATGTTAATTGGTAAAAGAATTGGAGTTGGTTTAATATATTTCTCGAAATAACTCAATCCTTTTTTGCTAAGACCCGCATAAAAATATGCCGCTGATGTGAGTAAAGCTAAAGCAACAGTAGTATTTATATCATTCGTGGGTGCTGCTAATTCCCCATGGGGTAACTGTATAATTTTCCAAGGTAAAAGAGCACCCGACCAATTCGAAACAAAAATAAAAAGGAACATAGTTCCAATAAAGGGAACCCAGGGACCATATTCTTCTCCAATCTGAGTTTTGCTCAAGTCTCGAATAAACTCAAGCACGTATTCGAAGAAATTCTGACCGTCGGTCGGGATGGTTTGTGGATTCCGAACAGCTATGATAACTGAACCTAGCAAGATAGTAATTACGACCCAAGAAGTGATGAGTACTTGGGCATGAATTTGGAAACCTCCTATTTGCCAATAGAAGTGTTGGCCTACTTCTACACCCGATATATCATATAACCCCTTGAGTGTTTTAACGGAACATGGTATAATATTCATATTGTCCTCTGATAAAAATTGAACTTCAAAAAAGGAATTCTTTTGATTCAACCATCTCTTTCTCAACTCAGCAACTTGAAGTATTAATCTTATATTTAGGATACCAAGAAATCACATCAGATGATAATATATATCAATACCCTCTAATATATATCAATATTCCCCTTCTTTTATCTATGCAAAACAAAAAAGAATAGTAAGTGATCCCATAAATCTACGCAGTTACCCAAGAATGAACTATTCTTCTTAATCAACGATTTCTTATATAGAGAGAACGGCCCTCACAAATTGCAAATACTAATTTGTTAAGAATCAATCGAATTGAAGTCATAGTGTCATCGTTGGCTGGAATCGATATATTTGCGAGATCTGGGTCACAATTTGTATCGACTAAAGAAATAGTAGGAATCCCCAAAATGGCACATTCCCGAAGAGCTATATACTCTTTTTGCTGATCAAGGACGATCACAATGTCCGGCAACCTCGTCATATATTTGATCCCGCCGAGATATCTTTGCAAGGTAGATAATTTTCTCTTCAAGATTGCCACATCTCTTTTTGGGAGATGGTGGAATTTTCCCATCTTTTCTTCTGCTCTTAAGTCTCTAAATTGAGAAAGTCTAGTTTTCGTAATCGACCAATTCGTTAACATACCACTGAACCACTTTTTATTAACATAATGACAACGAGCCCTTATTGCAGCTGATGCTACTAAATCCGCTGCTCTTTTTTTGGTACCAACAATTAAGAAGCTTTTTCCCTGACTTGCTGCATCAAAAACTAAATCACAAGCTTCTGATAAAAAACGAGCCGTTCTAGCGAGATTTGTAATATGAGTACCTTTACGCTTTGCCGAGATGTAAGGGGCCATTTTAGGATTCCATTTCTTAATACCATGACCAAAATGAACTCCCGCTTCTATCATCTCTTTCAAATTGATGTTCCAATATCTTCTTGTCATTTTTTCCACACTTCCTTTTGATTTTTTCTTTTTTTTTCATCCTACCATTCCATTACGGAATTTATTTCTTTTTTTTTTGAAAATTAAGAAAGAGCCGAAATAGCTTGAAATAAATAATAATTAAATAATAATTAAATAATAATTGTTCCGATGTAACCTTCCACTAAGAATTGGCCATTGATACATGGTATAAACGTAACCTTAATGAATTAACTGACTTCTTTTACTTATTAAAAATAAAATAAAAATAAAAACCTAAAATCTGACCTGTTAGTGTTCTAAGGTCAAAAGTCTAGTTTAAATAAAAAAATCTGCTTTATGTATCCTTAAATCGTATAAATGGGGGTAAATGGGGGTTCTGATGTCTCATAGAAATTGTTTGTTACATCAGAATCAGAAGAAACTAATTCTGTATGGAGAAACGAAATATCTCTCATTTCCGACGCGAATAGATTTTTTTTTTGAATTTCGAAATAAAGGTTCTTGTCTTGTGGGGAATGATGCACAAATTTTTGGAATCCGGTACCAACAGGTATAATCCCCCCCAGAACCACGTTTTCTTTCAGGCCTTTCAACCAATCAATACGACCTCGTAAGGCAGCTTTTGCTAAAACTCGAGCAGTTTCTTGAAAACTTGCTTCAGATATGAAACTTTGGGTATTCAGGGAAGCCCTTGTTATTCCCAATAAGATTGCCCGATAATAGACCGATTCATCCAAAGCTCGTCCTGCTCGTTCTGCTCGTAATAGTCCGATTAATTCCCCAGGTGAAAAAACATTAGACATTCCATCTTCGGAAACCCGCACTTTTGATGTTACTTGGCGTATAATAATCTCTATATGTCTATTATGGATCTGTACCCCTTGGGATCGATAAACCTTTTGGATCTTATTAACCAAAGAGATACGACTTTGGGCTATGGTTAGCTCAGCTCCAATCAAGAATCCCCAGGGGACCCCAAGAATTCTTGGTATACGCTCATTCCAATCCTCAATTCTCCTTTCGAGATTCGGCGATAGTGAATCAATTGAACGCGCTTCAAAGATTTGTTCCACTTTTGGAAGACCTTGCGTTATGTCACTAGATCTCGATTTTTCATATATAAACGTAACTAACCTATCTCCTTTGTAAAGGATTTCTCCATAATGACCATGAACAGTTGCTCCTGTAGTGGCCAAATAAGGCTTAGCTGCTCTTATAACAAAGGAATCAATATTAACAATGAAAATTTGACCAGATTTTTTTATGTGCGATTTAAATAGACATACATTTTCGCAAATAAATTGTCCAAGGTGAATTATTGCCGATGTCTCCTCCCAAGAATCATGATGGAGAAAGTGCCAATTCAAATGGAATGAATCCAACATGATGTTACTATCGAAATTCGAAATCCTTTGATTTTCATCTATTAAAGAGTATTTAAGCCCTTGAAGTACTTGGAGGGTTTGTTTCAAATTGTCAAGGAACAAATATTTTTTTAACAGGATCTGATTATGCGTTAGTAAATAGTAAGATGAAGAAAAATTCGATATACTAGGTACAATAGCGGCTAAGGGCCCAAAAATATCTCGAATAGGAATTCTAGGATTCGATTCTTTTACCGCATTGGGATATTTCGAATTCTTGAATAAACCAATTCGAGAACAGTTGGATGCCGACAAAATCATCAAAGATTGGTATTCTTTATTTCGATTCAACAAGGTGCCAATAGCTTCTTGATGTTGGCTAACTGATTGAATCTTCGCCTTGGAATAAAAGGAATTGGTGCGATCTAACCTATTATTGGGAATCGGTCCTGCACTTGTCCTATCATACCTTCTTCGTGTATACGAAATAGTGGACTTGACTAACTCAATTCTTAGGAAATAGCGAATCAGATCATTTGCTCTTACCTCAACAAGGGAAGCACGAGCCTCCTCTTTTTCTTCTTGTTCCCAATTCACTACTAAGCAAGTTCGAACAAATTGACTATTCGTATGATAAATTCTTTGAGTTAACTTGCTATTTTCATGAGAAATAAAATTGACAAGTCGAAGTTGGAAATTATCCTCTTCTTGCAAGAGATCTTGCGGGAAAAGTGTTGCTAAATTTCTCCCTTCGTCCATTTCATATGCGACTGCAGGTCGAACCGAAACAAAATACTTTTCCTTGCTCTTGAGAATTTTTTTCCGTTGAACATAGACCCAATTTTTCTTTTTTTTTGATTCCTTAGAATCTTTCTTTTCTCTTTCTGGTGGTATCAAACTACCACCTAATATCTTATCCGCCTCTTCAGGAAAATGAATATCTCCGGAAAAGATTTTGAGTTCCGTATGGCTTTTTTTTCTCTTCACTCGGACCAATCCACCTAGTCGACTTCTTGTATTTTTTGTGAGTTGTGTATCCACTCCAATGATACTATTATCAAGTACCTTTAGGGATGAGGATCTCGGCAAGATATGCAGTTCTTGAAGAATGAAAAAAAACCGATCTAGTTCTTTTTGGTATTTTAGACTAAATTCTTTTGTTCCTCGATGCTCAATCAAACCCTCTTTTTTTAAGATGGAATCTTCCTCTGGGCTCCCGTATTCGTCCTCTGAGTCTTCTTCTGAGTCTTCCTCTAAAGTCCCATATTCGTCCTCTGAGCCTTCCTCCGGGCTCCCATATTCGTCCTCTGAGTCTTCCTCTAGAGTTCCATATTCGTCCTCTCGGGTTCTATATTCGTTCTCTGGGCTCCCATATTCGTCTTCTGAGTCTTTCTCTCCAGTCCTATATTCATCCTCTAGGATCCCATATTCGTCTTCTAGGGCTTCATATTCGTCCTCTAGGATCCCATATTCATCTTCTAGGGTTTCATATTCGTCCTCTCGAGTCCTATATTCGTCTTCTAGGGTTTCATATTCTTCCTCTCGGGTCCTATATTCGTTCTCTGGGCTCCCATATTTGTCCTCTGAGTCTTCCTCTCGAGTCCTATATTCGTCCTCTAGGGTCCTATATCTAAATTTAACAATTCCTGAACCCTTTTTATCTTTTCTGTATCGTGGATCGTCAAAATAAGCAAAAATAGTATTTCTACGTAAAACACCCATAAAGGGTATTTCAATTGAAATACCCAAACAGGATATTAGTTCTTTCTCTTGTTCTTGATGATATTGTAATGGAATGATGAACCCATTTCTTCGCTTTTTCGCCAACAAATCCGAATTATCTTGAAGAATAGAAGGATAGACAAAATTCCAATGGCCATTGGACATGATTCGACCCGGCGTTGAATAATCAAGAATTTCCCTATCTTTTTTACCAAAAGTATCCAACAGTCTATGTCTTACTTGATCATTAGCCATTGAGAGGTCAAAGAGATATCTTCCGTCAACAGAAAAAGAATAAGTATTCATTTGATCTTGATCCTTGTGGAGCGAAAAAGACGCTATACTGGATCTGCACATACTTACTGACAATATCCATAAATGGCTTGTTTTTGGTAATCGACGAAGATTACCATATTGATATTCGGGCGCATGGTAAACATCAGTACTCCAGTGCATTTCCCCGTCTGATTCGGAATAAATATGCTTTTGTACTTTTTCTTTAAAATGCAAAGTGGACGTTCCGGCACGAATCTCCGCAATTACTTGTTCGGATTCTACATATTGATCATTTTGCACTAGAATCAAGCTTTTTGAGGGAATATTCACACTATATAGAATATCCTGACTCTGAATAGTTACATGCAAGTCTATATAACATAGAAAAGCAGGCTGCCCATGACGGGTACGTGTGGGGTGAACCAAATCTTCATTGAATTGGATTTTTCCATTCGAAGGGGATCGTACAAGGTCGGCAGTACCCCCTGTGAATACTCCGCCAGTATGAAAAGTTCTTAATGTTAGTTGAGTCCCTGGCTCCCCAATTGATTGACCTGCAATAATACCTACGGCTTCCCCCAATTCGACCAGATCGCCATGAGTGGGACTCCGACCATAACATAATTGACAGATCCAAGATGTGCTCCGGCAAGTAAAGGGGGTTCTAATATATATTGGTTGTGCTCGAAATGGTTGTGCTCGAAAGGCAGTTATGAATCGATTAACTAATCCAATTCCAATATCTTGATTTCGAGCGGCAATGCATCGTGAACCAATATATATATCGTCTGCTAATACACGACCAATTAGTGTTTGGGCAAAAAGTTTTTCCGTCATCCCATTTTGAGGACTCAAAGAAATACCTCGGATAGTACCACAATCTCTTCTACGCACAATAATATGTTGAACTACTTCAACAAGTCTACGTGTAAGATATCCAGCATCCGCTGTTCGTACAGCAGTATCTACAACCCCTTTGCGGGCTCCGTAGCAGGAAATTATATATTCTGTCAAAGAAAGTCCCTCGCGTAAATTGCTTTGAATAGGTAAATCAATCATTTGTCCTTGAGGATCCGCCATTAATCCTCTCATACCTACTAATTGGTGTACCTGAGATGCATTTCCTCTGGCTCCTGAAAAAGACATTAGATAGACTGGATTAGAAGGATCCGTTATCCGAAAATTCGAATTCATTTCTTGTTTCAAATATTCACTTGTAGCATACCATATCTCAACGGATTGGCGTAATTTTTCTACCGCGTGTACAGCCCCATAATAATAGTGTTTCTCCAAAAGAAAACTCTGTTGTTCCGCGTCTTGCACTAACCATCCCTTAGATGGTATTGTTAAAAGATCCTCGATTCCTAATGAAATCGATGTAGTAGTGGCTTGATGAAAGCCCAGAGTCTTTATTTGATCCAGTATATGGGATGTATATCCCATTCCGAAATGATCTATTAATCTGCTAATAAGTCGTTTCATAGCAGTTCCGTCTATCTCTTTATTATGAAAGACCAGATTGGCCCGTTCCGCCATACATAAGTACCCCCTTTTTCGGCTGAGTAGGATTCGACAATTGCTGAGTAGGATTCGACAATGGGCCTGAGTCAGTGATTCGAAAATTTAATTAACTTCCTTTCCTTAATCTCAATCTGGATTCGCGCGGCAAAAATGATGATACTAGCGAAATCAAATCGGAATGCCCCCCGAAAGGGAGGGGCATCGCCGAATCTAACTTCCTTGTTTAGATAGTGTATGAATAGGCCTGACTAAATCCTTGTATGGCTTCCTCTATTTCTCTATAAAAAGAAATATGACCAAGAGTGCTTCGAATGTATATAGAACGGATTTCCTTTTTTCTATTTCCCACTATTAGATAGTGGGCATAAATCTCATGATAAGTCCCCAAAGATTCATATTGAACTTCAATCGGAACTTCTCTTGACCCAATGACGCGTTGATCTAGTTTCCATCGGAGCCACAAGGGACTGTCTAAACTGATTCGTTTCTGTCTATAAGCTCCCAGTGCATCATAGGAATTAGAAAAATGGGGTTCTTTATCTTTTGTATACTTATAATTATTATTATTGTAATTTACTTTTTGATTTGGATAGTTTCCGCAACTATTATATCTATTTGCACAAATACCCCGACGGTTTCCAATCGTCAATACATAAAGTCCGATAAGCATGTCTTGGGTCGGTACGCAAATAGGATCCCCAATAGCGGGAGATAGGAGATTCATATGAGAAAACATAAGTAAACGGGCTTCCGCCTGAGCTTCCAAGGATAAAGGTAGATGAACAGCCATTTGATCCCCATCAAAGTCCGCATTGAAACCCTTACACACTAATGGGTGTAAACAAATAGTACGCCCCTCCACTAAAGTAGGTTGGAAGGCCTGTATGCCTAATCTATGCAGGGTAGGTGCTCTATTCAACAGTACAGGATGTCCCCGCATAACTTCTTGAAGTATTTCCCATACAATGGGTTCCTTTTCCCAAATTTGCCTTTTAGCAATCCTGACATTAGAAGTAGCGCGTTTCGTGATTAAATCGCGAATTACAAATAGCTGAAAAAGCTTTATTGCTATCTCTAGAGGTAATCCACATTGATGTAATGAAAGCGAAGGACCCACAACAATGACAGAACGCCCCGAGTAATCGACCCGTTTTCCAAGCAGAGTCTCGCGAAACCTTCCCTCTTTACCTTCAATTACATCTGAAAGTGATTTGTATACTTTATTGTGACCATCCCTCGTTGGTTGCCCGCGGGACCCACTATCAAGAAGTGTATCCACGGCTTCTTGTACCAATTTTTCCTGGCACATTACTAAATCTGCTGGCGCTAATTCACTTCTTTTTAATAGATAGGCAAGGTTGTTGTTCCGACGAATAACTCTCTTATAAAGTTCATTAATATCCGAAGTCACTACTTTATCCCCAGACCTATAAACAATGGGTCTCAATTCGGGAGGAAGAACTGGTAATAAGCACAAAACCATCCATTCTGGTTCTACATTTGTTTGAATAAAATGTTTCGCCAATTGCATGCGTCTAATCAAAAAAACTTTTCTTATTCGTCTTTTTCTATCTTCCCATTCATCTCCACTATACCCCTCGTCTTCTAATTCCTTCCATTCGACCAAGGAATTCTCTATAATAATTCGCAAATCCAAATCTGCTAATTGTTCTCTAATAGCACCTGCTCCTGTCGCAATTTCCCGATTTCGAAATGTTGCAAAGCCTGGGGTAGAAAAAAAGGGAGAAATGCTGTGGTTACAGGATGCAATTTCATCTTCGAATAAACCTCGTAATCGTAAGAAAGTAGGTTTTTTAGCGCTGGGCCTAGCAAAAGAGAAATCACCGTATACTAGGCCCTCCAATTTCTTAAGGGGTTTATCTAAAAGGTTCGCGATATAACTAGGAAGACCTTTCAAATACCACACATGAGTCGCGGGACATGCGAGTTTGATGTATCCCATTTGATATCTTCGTATCCGAGAATCAACAAATTCTACCCCGCATTTTTGGCAAAATCTTTCCTCTTCGTTTTCAGCTCCGCTCGCTCGAGAATTTCCACAAGCACAAATTCCGCTTTTTATGGGTCCAAAGATTCTTTCGCAAAACAATCCATCTTTTTCTGGTTTATCGGTTTTATAATGAAAAGTAGAGGGCCTTGTGACTTCGCCAACGACTTCCCCATTAGGTAGGTTTTTGTTAGCCCAAGCCTTTATTTGTTGAGGGGAAACGAGTCCAATTTGAAGTTGTTGATGTTTATATTGGTCAATCATAAATAAGAAAAGAATTTATATTTATTCCGATCAAACTTCCTCCCTATTAACCTGGAAGTTCTTCTCAGATACAAGGAAATGATTCAGTTCTAGAGCCAAAGATCGTAGTTCTCGAACGAGCACTCGAAAAGATTCTGGAGGATACTCGTGATTAGGTACTCTTTTTCCCCAGATCGTAGCATTAAGTATTTCTTGGCGAGCTATAAGATGATCAGATTTATAAGTAAGTATCTCTTGTAAAATATGAGCAACACCAAATCCTTCTAAAGCCCAAACTTCCATTTCTCCTACTCGTTGTCCCCCTTGCTTGGCTCTTCCTCTAACGGGTTGTTGTGTAACAAGTGAGTAGGGCCCAGTAGAACGTCCATGGATTTTCTCATCAACTTGATGAATTAATTTTAAGATATAGGACTTCCCTATTAGAACAGGTTGTTCGAAGGGGTCTCCTGTTCTTCCATCAAATATTCTGCTTTTTCCCGGGTACTCGGGTTCAAATACCCATGGATTTTTTGTTTGTTTACTGGCTTCATATAATTCTGAAAACACAAGTTTTCTTGAAGCCTCTTGCTCATATCTCTCATCAAAGGGTGCTATTCTATAATGTTTCTTTAGCAGATCCCCGGCTAATCCGAGCGAGCTTTCAAATATTTGTCCCACATTCATTCGTGAGGGTACTCCTAAGGGATTGAAGACCATATCAACAGGTGTTCCATCTTGCAAATAGGGCATATCTTGCCTGGGCAAAATTTTGGAAATGATCCCCTTATTCCCGTGTCTTCCAGCTACTTTATCCCCAACTTTGATTTCGCGTTTCTGTAAAATATATACACGAACCATTATGTCTAGGGGGTCCCTCTGGATCCATTTCACATCGATAACGCGCCCTCTTCCACCTATAGGTAGTTTGAGAGAAGTTTCTTTTGAAGTGGATACCTCAAGGCCAAATATGGCCCGTAATAACCCAGCTTCCGCGATATACGAGGATTCGCTCGCTATCTGAGGCGTTAATTTACCTACTAAAATATCGCCAGTTTCTACCCAGGATCCCAACCTAACAACTCCATTTCTGTCCAAATTGCGGAGTAAATGTTCTTCTAGATGTGGTATTTCTTTAGTAACTTTTTCAGCGGAGCCTTGGCTTGTCGTATCCGTCTGAATTTCATATTTTCGGATGTGAAAAGAAGTATAAATATCCTCATATACCAAACGTTCGCTAATTAGTACTGCGTCTTCAAAATTGTAACCTTCCCATGGCATATAAGCTACTAATACGTTTTTTCCTAAAGCAAGTTCCCCACCAACTGTAGCAGCTCCCTCCGCTAAAATTTGTCCTTTTTTAATGGATTTACCCCACAGAATCCGAGGTTTTTGGTGCATACAAGTATTTTTGTTAGAGCGCCGATGGGTAACTAAAGGAATACTTATAGTCTTCCCACTACTTGATAAAAGGATCTTGTGACTATCAGTAGAAATGATCTTTCCCTCGCGTTCGGCTATAACGGAAACCCTCGAATCTAGAGCTGTTTGGCGTTCCAATCCAGTTCCAACAATGCACTTCTCGGACCGAGAAAGCGGAACTGCTTGGCGCTGCATATTAGAACTCATTAAAGCCCGATTCGCATCATTATGCTCAATAAAAGGAATGAGAGAACCTCCAATAGAAAAATATTGGAAAGGAAAAATACTTCTAACATGAATCTGTTCCCATGCAATAGTCAGGAATTCTTGACGGTATCTAGCTGGAACAACCTGTTCTTCCTGAATACCCTGATTCAAGGACAAAGAATTTCCTGCTGCTATCATATAATATTCATCTCTATTTGGTGATAAATAAACCACCTGTCTCTCTTTTTTTTCTTTTGCTTTCTCAGATATTTCATAAAAGGGACTCTCTATGGACCCCCACCAGTGGTCAATTCTCGCATGAATAGCTAAGGATCCAGTAAGTCCAACATTGATTCCTTCGGACGTGTCAATTGGACAAATACGCCCATAGTGACTCGGATGAATATCTCGGCTCCGAAAACTTGCAGTTCTCCCCGTCAATCCTCCAGGACCCAAACAACTCACTTTTCGCCCATGAACAGTTTGTGTCAATGGATTGGTTTGATCAAAAACTTGAGATAAGGGGTATGTGCCAAAAAAGGTCTCATAAGTAGTTATTAATAAAATCGAAGTTGAAGTTGGAGTTACCAAAGTTTGTGGAGTCGGTTTCGATTGACGTATGAATACTCTACGGATAGTTTTTTGAACCGCATGTTGTAAACGACCAAGAGCCAGTCCGAATTGATCTTGTAACAGATCCGCAACCGAACGAATACGTTTATTTTTCAAGTGATTCATATCGTCATCGTCAAGTATACCCGTTCCAAATTTCATTCCAATCAAATGATCCGTAGCGGCCAATACATCTCGTGGTAACAAGAATGTATTGTTCTGAGGTATATCAAGATTCAGTCTCCGATTCATATTTCGTCGACCAATCCTTCCTAATTCACATTTTTGTTGAAAAAATTTCTTTTGTAATTCCTCACATAAGGACTCCGAAAATACCAGGTCCCCACCTACACAAGCAAATTGTTGATAAAACTCCAAAATAGCTTTTTCTTTTGACTCAATCCTCTTCTTCTCCTTAGCATTCGGGAAAGATAAGAAAATTTCAGGGTAGGAAACATTATCTAGAATTTCTTTTAGATTCGAACCCATAGCTGATGATAGAACTAGAATAGATATCTTTTGTTTTCTACTCACGCGAGCCCATATCCTTTCTTTTTTATCAATTGCTAATTCCGATCTTCCTCCCCAATCTGATATTATAGTCCCAGTGTAGATAGAAATTCCCTTATGGTCTAATTCCGAGCGGTAGTAAATACCAGGACTTAGCAATATTTGATTGATCACAATTCGGTATATTCCATTTATTATAAAGGTTCCTAAGGAATTCATTATAGGAATGTTTCCAATAGAAATGGTTTGCTTTTGCACATCGAAACCAAAAATTAATCTCGCAGATACATATAATTCGGAAGAATAGGTGAGTGATTCATACACAGCATCCCTTTCTTTTATCGAGGGTTCTAGCAATTGATATCCTTTCGCAAATAATTGAAATGCAATTTCGTGATCTGGATCTTTAATTGTTGGAAACTTCTCAAGTTCTTCTGCCAAGCCTTGATTAATGAACCTACAAAATCCCTCGAATTGGATCTGACTAAATCCGGGTATTGTGGACATTCCCTCATTTCCATTCCGGAGCATCTTAATCTTAAGTTTCCTGTTTATCGAAGAAAAATTCCATTATCAGCTCACTCTTCATCAATCCCTATGGATCGATCTAGCAATTATGGAATCCATATTCTGTTTACTGAATCACATGAAATATTCTGTTTACTGAATCACATGAAATTCTAGGGAACTCCACATACATATTTCATATATGTATTTCATACATATGAATAGAGACAATTTCGACGAAAGTTCAAATTTGCCAGGGGTACAAATCGAATGAAAATGAATTGATAAAACATTCCTAGAAAAAAATTCTGCCACTTACACTTTATGATACTAATCAGATTGGATGGCAAAGATTTCTCATTTTATCTCCTTTCTATGAATGGGATAAAGCCATAATATAATAATTTATAAGCACTAGAAAATTTGACTTTAGTTCGATTTAGAATAGCACGCTTAGTTTAATTTCAAAAAAGAATAAGAATTTGAGGGTTCTTTTTTGTTTCGTAGTAGTAGAATTGCTAGAAAATATAGGATTTCATTGTAGAATCCTAAAATAAAGTAAGTCCTTTTTTTAAGTACATGCCAATCTAGTTATCCACCTCTCCACATATCCCTGCTTTTATCGTAATTTCACTTGGGTGGGCCAAGATGGTCAGGTCATACTCTATATCAGACCAAATATCAGACCAAATTTCTTTTTTTTATTCAAGATATTTAATGCAATGAAAAATTAAAGCACGATTCCCCATAGAGATATGTACATAAGGGGGATCCATGGATAATAATGCTGTTATGGATAATAATGCTGTTCGGACCTGTAGTTTACCTATACACGGATTAGGCATAAATCCATTCTATTTTATTATGCCATTAAAAGGAAGGGGGGAGAGAATACCGATTTAAGAGTCGTTCACTACTGCAATTCAAAAAAAAATCGAATTCTAGTTAATGGTTCCAATTTGTTCTGAATTTTGCAGCCTGTGACTGGAAATCCACTTTTTCTCTTTTTTCATCTCAATAGAAAGAAAAGGGAAGTTTTCTAGTGTTAGCAATGTTTGTTTTAAGATAGAATCCATCGAGGAGAATAATCGAAACTGGATTCAAAAAAAGCAGGAATAGATTTTTTGAAAAAGATTGGAAAAAAGTAAGTAGAATTAGATTCAAGATAAAAGAAAGGAGGTTTTAGTAAGAAAACCTGGATGAATACTTGCTCTTTTCTCTATTTTAGATCAGATTTTTTGGCGGCATGGCCAAGTGGTAAGGCAGGGGACTGCAAATCCTTTATCCCCAGTTCAAATCTGGGTGCCGCCTGATCAATAAAATACTTAGGCTTATAGTACTGATCGAACTCGACAAATTCGTACCCTGCATAAGTTGGGGCAAGAGAGTAACTAGGCCTGGCGATACTGGATTTTGAGAATCCATAGTTCTATCCTCAAACTAGGGTTTGTTTTGTCGGTAGTGGCCCAAACGGCTACCAATAAGGATGAGGTTGCGTTTCCTTATTCTTTTATTAATTTTAATTGATTCTTAATTGATTCGATTCGAGAATTAAAAATTACAAGGCTAAGATGTCAGAAATCTTGATATCCAAAGGGCCCCTAAGGGGCATTCTTTTTTTTTCAATCTAAGATTGAAGAAGGGACTCCACGAAGGAATATCAAGACTTCCTAATTATCATACATTTTATTTATCATACATCTTATGCTACCTACATACACTAAAGTAAGGGCTACTGATTCTGTCGAGAATCAGATTGAATAGGCTGATCAAAAATCAATTTCGGAGTTGTGGATAAAGTCTCCTCATTCTTTCATAGAATGATAGAAGGGCTGTAGGGTTTAGGTTAAAAATAAACATAGGCAAGGTAGGTATCCAATAAATATTTATCTATCCTAATTTTATGGTATATTCTGACGTCCTTTGCTTATAAAAAAAGGGTAACAAAAGGAAGAAAAAATCTTCCTATTCCCGCGTCTTCTATTCAGGACATCATCCCCGTACTCTTTTTTAAGAAAAAGGGCTATGTATCGTATTTATACTTAATGCTCTCCAATTCTACCAGAAATCCTATAAGAATTTGTTAGGAGTAAATTCCTTGAACTGATTCATCCATAGCGTTAGGGCAGAATCCCTTTTTGACTCTGTACCCTTGATTCCACTATGATTATTGATCAATAGTAGAATAATTCCTTCATAGAAATAGGAGACATAATTTACATGGATATAGTAAGTCTCGCTTGGGCTGCTTTAATGGTAGTCTTTACATTTTCTCTTTCACTAGTAGTATGGGGGAGGAGTGGACTCTAGGGATACTACTAATTGATTGAGTAGTCGAATTGTTGTATCAACTTTTTTCTTTAATTGATCGTTTTGCATTAATCATTTTGCCAAACTTTATTCTTTCTCTCTTTCTTTAGTTTTGTTTCACTCCTGTACCTGTAAGAAACTCTTGTAAGAAAGAGTCGTTCTATTCTACTATATAGAAATAGAAAGAGCGATTACAGCAATTCCAAATTTCTACTAGAAGTGACGAATGGTTAAAAAAGTTCTATACATAAGAAAATTAGACTTTCTTCCACGGAGCTATTCACAACATATCGCACACTTTCCATTTGTTTTATATTCTTTTCTTATTCTTAGAATAATTTTTATGCTCTTTTGAAGCATCTCGCCGCATGTTTAAGCATGAAACATTCGCTGGTTTTTTCCTTTTACTTTTTTTCTTTTACTTTTTACTATAGTCTATTCTCATATTATTTTTCTCTCCCTCCATGGATTCTTTCGTGAAGAATTGTCTTCGATTTTTTTATTTTGACTTGATTGAAATTAAGTGGATGCAGTGAAAAAAGAAATTGAATTAGACTACTATTTCAATCTACTAATCTATTCTATGTAGATTCAAGATAATATAATAGAAAGACTCTAAAGTGTCGTAGAAAAAACTATATGTAGTTCTTTCTACCACACTTTATGATTCCAACCAGATCCTTTCATTTAAGACTTGGATTTTGATTTTATTTAATCCCTTTTTCATTTCTTCAATGATTAATTGGAATTCCAATTAATCATTTTGGCTGACTGTTTTTACATAAATAATAAGTAAAAAGGCAGTAGGAACTAGAATAAACAGTGCAGTAGCAATAAATGCGAGAATATTGACTTCCATAACTTCTTTATTTTTTTCACAATAACTCGGGATGTAATCCCATGGAGAGGAAAAAGGGGTATCCTGTAAATTCAAGGGGAGGACTTGCATTCTGATAATACTGAATCAATTCAATATTATGAATATCGGATCTATCAAATCAATTCATGGTTGAGAGTGGAATAGTATAACATAGGAAGATCCACTTTTTCTTTTCTATATCTATAACCCACGATCTTTCTTATCTTATCCAATTTCCCTTCCTTTTTCTTATAGTTATACATACAATTATGTATGTATGTATTATATGACCGACTTTCTATGGGTCACATAGACATCCAAATAAGCAGTAGAAGTAGAAGTGAGATGGAGAAAAGAGGGCTTAAATAAAAAAAAAAATCAAATATTTGAATTAATTTATAATTTAGGAAAAAGTTTGAATTAATTTATAATTTAGGAAAAAGGGCGTTTGCTTTGCTTGGTTTTTCTTTTATTTTATTAGGTTACTATCAATATCCACTTTTTGGGTCTAAAGATGAGAACAGATCCATAAAAAAGGAGTCCGCAAATGGAATGAAAATGAGATAGATTCTTTCCAATTAGTCATTGAACATACACAAACAAAGTTGGAACTACAAAATGGAGGGGGTCTGGTTTAATCCAAAAAGTAAAGTACTAATTATATTAAATTAAATTCACTGTCTATGTCTAAGAAAAAACGAATACGATTTATGTATGGATTTCGGTAAAATACCGGTACTCTATTCCATAAGAGTCGAATAGGAAGTTAAGATGAGGATGGTATCATCATAAGGATAGAGTAATATCCTAAATTATACTAATCCAAGTATGATATGTATGTCTTTCCTTATCAACCGGGAGTAGTGAAAAAAAAAAATTCCTATAGGCCTCCCCTCCCTCTTTAATGAGAAATGCGAAATAAAAAAAGTGAAATAAGGGTGCCCCATAGGTATTTGATCTTCTCTCCTGCCCCCCCCCCTTTTTTTTCATGGAAAAAGGAAAGATTAATTTCTCCATTCATTGAACCCTAGTTCGGGACTGACGGGGCTCGAACCCGCAGCTTCCGCCTTGACAGGGCGGTGCTCTGACCAATTGAACTACAATCCCCGCGGGGTGTATGGCATACCTATTCTTAAATAGAACCATAAGAAGATTCGATTCGCCTGTCGTACTCTAAGAAATAGACGAATCATATACTACATACCCACATATCATATGTGGGTATAGTGAGAGTGACATAACTAGTATGTCGCGATTTTTTATCGCTAAAAATGGATGATAATCCACCTTTCATTTCAATAAGAAAAACTCTTTTTCACGAAGCCCTAGATTTTTGGGCCGAGCTGGATTTGAACCAGCGTAGACATATCGTCAACGAATTTACAGTCCGTCCCCATTAACCGCTCGGGCATCGACCCAGGAAGAATTTATTCTAGGGTTTTTTAGAATCTATGATTAACCTCCTTTCATAATACTCCCTACCCCCAGGGGAAGTCGAATCCCCGCTGCCTCCTTGAAAGAGAGATGTCCTGAACCACTAGACGATAGGGGCATCACTTCACTAGACGATAGGGCCATATACAACCGCTCGTCATTATACTATAATGATAGTATGAGCAGTTTTTTGGAATTGTCAATATACTCGAAGAGTATAACTAGATCCAAAGCAAAGAGTCTTTCCTACTTTTCTGTTATGCTTTCATAGGATTTTTTTTAGTTGATGGTTAGGTTAATTCACGGATCATTCCCTACTTTTTAGGGAAATTCATTTAAAGGGTATAGAATAAGAATAGATTAATAAAAGGGATTCCAGATTAGTTCAGTATCAGGTAGTGATTTGATTGATCTAACAGGAAAAAGAGTCCAATTTGATTTCTTTTTTGTAATTTCCACCCCGTGCTTCGTTTAGCGTTCAGACCAAAAATGCATGCATCCCACACTAAGTCATAAAATTCAAGAAAAAATAGAGAAATTTTCAAAAACAAAGAAAAAAAAGTGAATAAATAATAAATTTAGTAGAAAAGTACTTTATCGGATTCGAACCGATGACTTACGTCTTACCATGGCATTACTCTACCACCAAATAAAAAGCCCTTTATCGGATTTGAACCGATGACTTATGCCTTACCATGGCATTACTCTACCACTGAGTTAAAAGGGCTTTTTATTCAATTCAAAAATGAGCCACTTTGATTTCTCATTATGAGTCTACTGCATAATGTACATAATATATGTATATATAGAGATATATGTAGAGATTATATATGTATATATCGAGATATAGAAGTTTATTCATGGCGAGGTTCAAAATCTTGAGAGTTCAAAATCTTGAGAAAATCAAGAAAAATAAGAAAATCTTTCATATTCTCTCTTATAACTTGCACAAAGTAGAGGTTTTTTTCTTTTTTTATATAAAAAAATACATATAATAAAATACGTGAAGAGAGAGTTGACACACTAAAAAATTAGTATCTGATATACTTGAAGAGGGTAAGTTCATAGGTATGTAAACACGATCTCGGACGACTCACCAAACCAAAGCCCAGAAGTTCTATTTTTTAGAAGAGGAGAACAAATATGTATCAATTGTTGAATCGGATACAACAATGGGCAAAAAAAAAAAGGCCAAAGGGGCAATAAGAGCTGCTGTTAAAAAAACGGTAGACTTTGTTTTTTTTTATCTTTAGGCTATTGACTTTTCACGTGCTCAGAACGTTCTGCAGAATTAGGGACTTTTTTCTTCTATTGGCTGATCTTATGATGAGAACTTTCTCCATTTATGTTTTATTTCCTCTAATTCTAATTGGGTAGGGTATAAAGGAATTCGCGCTCTTCATATACCCATATGGTTGGGTATTAATTTTCAGTGATATACTTCTTGTCTGTTTTGGTGAGAAATTGAAACTATTTTTAACAGGCATCTCTTAGAAAAACCTTCGAGTTCAAAACTTTTCAATTTTTCTTAAAAAGTTTTGGACGGATTTGTTGAAGCGATTTTTAACAGGTACCCCTTCCAAGGAAGGGGGGTACTTGAATATTCTCCAAGGATTCTGGTTGGTGCATTTTGAACAAACTATGTTGGAGTTTTAGCAACAATTTGCTTGTAAAAAGTGGGCAGTCGAATTTATACTGCAGAGTATAAAAATTATTCTACTGCCTGCCCAACAAAAAATAATAAACCATACCCTACATACCTAACTCCTCCTGGCTATGGGTTTTCTGTTTCCGAAGATTAGGAAAAAAGGAGGATTCTGGAACCCTAAAGGTTCGATGGTATATGGATATGGAAAATATAAGATTCCCGATCCTAGCGGGAAAAGGAAGGGAACAGATACCCAATATGATTCTTGGGAGGAACATTTGGTAATGGTCTTGGTCCTCTATGCTCTTTTTTATGTGTTCTTAGTTCTATTCATCTTCTTTGATTCTTTTAAACAAGAATCTACTTAGTTCTATTCATCTTCTTTGATTCTTTTAAACAAGAATCTAATAAACTAGAATTGAGTGGAAAAGAGGAGAAGAAATTGGTAAATGGAGAGGATCGACTAACCAGAGACATTTAGGATCTTCTTTACATCAGGTAAACCCGTCGGGTCCTGTCCGCTTCTCCGTTTAAGTTACGACTCTTTGTTTCTTGCTTCTCTCAAGCCATAGGGAAAGTCTATGATGAATTTAAAAAATGCATCTCACTCTTTCTCTACGGCTCGGACTTCATGATAAGTGGGGCAAGAAAGAAAACATCTTCCCCAATTTCTTTGTTCAGAATTGAACAAAAAAGAAAAGGAAGAAAGGGATTTATGGGGGCAGTGCTGCTCCCTATATCTCCTAGTGTATATTGTAGGAATAATCAAACTATTCCTTAGAGCAGTCTGGCACACTTACGTCCTCGCAAAACAAATAATGATCATTGTAGTCGTAACCGTAGAATACGACCCTAATCGAAATGCATACATTTGTCTCATACACTATGGGGATGGTGAGAAGAGATATATTTTACATCCCAGAGGGGCTATCTAAACCCTAAAGCTAAAGTAAAGGCCCGCGATCGAAGTACCAACAGCTCACTGTCATGAACCTTCTCCATTTGATTCAATAAGGGGGAATTAGCCTCCTTCTCGAATGGCTACCCTTGACAAAGGGTAGCGTTGGTATCATAATCTACATGTAGCGGGTATAGTTTAGTGGTAAAAGTGTGATTCGTTCTATTAATAACTGAATTTGAAATGATATACTTAAGGCGTCCTTAAGTTTTTTATATTCCGATGAAAACTTTAGTTCTTATAAAGGATTTAATCCTTTTCCTCTCAATAGCATATTGAGGAAGAATATACATTCTCGCGATTTGTACCCAAAAACTAATTGAAATTACATCCAAAATACAAATTGGATTATGAGTACAGAGTCGCGAAGCATAATTTTGCATTGGATTAAGTATTCCAATTTTAAAAATATGAGTAAAGGATCTATGGATGAAGATACAAAAAAGTTTATTTCCAATCGTAACTAAATCTTCTTTTGTTAAAAAAGGAAATGGAAGCCAAATAGCTAAAAAATGGTAGTTTTGGTTTACTAGAACCATCAGCATATTGTTTCAGCTCGGTGGAAACCAAATTCTTTTCCTCAGGATCTCTTGAATGAAATTAGGGAACGAAGTAAGTAGATTAGATAGATTTAGTAGAATTTCTATCTCCTACTCTATAGGGATCATCTAGAAAGCGGAGAGCTTTGGTTCCATTCAGATAGAAAAGCTGACATAGATGTTAAGTGGTGAGAATATCCATAAAGGAGCCGAATGAAATCAAAATTTCATGTTCGGTTTTGAATTAGAGACGTTAAAACTAATCAACCAACGTCGACTATAACCCCTAGCCTTCCAAGCTAACGATGCGGGTTCGATTCCCGCTACCCGCTCCATTCTGTATAAAAGGACTATTCTATTTGTCTAGACATGGTAGAGTCCTGTATTCAACCTTTTTCGTCCACCAGTTTCCGTCCCTCCAGAGCGGAGTAGAGCAGTTTGGTAGCTCACGAGGCTCATAACCTTGAGGTCACGGGTTCGATTCCCGTCTCCGCACTTAGCAGTCTGTATAAAAGGACTATTCTATTTGTATAGATATGGTAGAGGGCTGGGCGGTATCCAACCCTTTTTTATTCATTAGTTCCCGGCCCTAAAGGGCCAAATGGAGCAGTTTGCGAAGTCACTTGCCCCTACAAGAAGAACTCTCAAGGCTCCTTCCTACCCTGCAGAAAAGAAAAAAGAAATGAAAGAAAGGCACAGTCTACCTCCCTTCCCTTTAAAAGCAGTTTGCCAGTTGTTTGTCTCGGTGAATCCCCAATTTAGGGAGCCCTGTTGGCGAGTTCGATTCCCGCCTCCGGAGCCCCTTTTTTTGAGTGGGGTGCAAAAGAAGGGTAAGATAGTAAGGGATACGGTACTAGACTAACACCTACTTAATTTAATATAAGTAGTTAAGTAGTCAACTAGACTAAATTTTTTATCATAGTACCTTACTAAATTAAGCTGGCGAGCGGCGGGAATCGAACCCGTATCTTCTCCTTGGCAAGGAGATGTTTTACCATTGAACTACGCTCGCTACGGGATATACTTTATAGGGTATATCCGCCTGGGTCGACCGTCTATGTCTGGGTCGACCGTTTCATTTTCTATTATATTAGAGTTTTCCTTTTTTTTAATTGTCTGTCAATCAATATTCTAATGGCAATGGAATTTCATAATAATGAAAGAGAAGAGGTAGCAATTCGGAACGCAAATTGCATTTTAATGCGTCTCACAATTCCCATTTTTTGAAGAAATGGCCTTTTTATTTATTTTGTATCGGGCTACTAAATACTAAATACTAAACAAATTTAAGAAATGAGAGAATTCAGAATAGCTACCAGAAAGACTAGTCCAATCCATAATGATGTACCGGAAAATACAACGTTTTTATTATTTGACCAACCATCAGGAGAAGCAAATACAAGGGGTACACTAATTACTAACACTGAGGAAGTCGCAATTAATGCAAAAACAGCTAATTGGAAAGCAATAGTCATATTTCTAATCCTCCAAGCTA